AAGTAATTTAATCGTTCGAATTTTTTTCTTATTTTATTAGTAGTCTTATAGTAGTCTTAGATTTTGCATTTTGATGAGCCTCGTTTTGAGGAATTCATGGAATAATCCATTTTCATGGAAAAAAGAATAAGAACAAGGATACATAACATAAAAAAAAGAATAGATAAGACGATATTCGCCCTCCCCCTACATATTTAATTTCTTCTCCTATACAAAAACCAGCAAGACCTACTCCATTGGTAATTCCATCAATGACACCTTTATCGAAAAAATGCGTTAGTTCGGCTAATCTTCTTATACCCAAGATAAAGACCCTAGTATAGAAAACATCTATATAACCACGATTATAGGACCAGCTGTATATCTTTTTTTTTACTTCATCCAAAAAGTTCTTTTTTGGATTCCCTTTTACAAGAGAATTTATAAAATTCAAATTCTGAAAAAAAGAATAAGTAGATCCATAGAAGATATATGCTATGAATAGACCAAAAATAGCTAAACTTACAGAAGAAATTGCATTAGTGAGAAATTCATATGAATTTATGGAAGAATTAGAACTTTCCTGGAAAAAGTTTATTGAAGGAGTTAGCCACTTTGATAATATGGTTAACTCCGATATTCCATTACCCTTTATTCCATTATCAAAATGGATTCCTATGGATCCAATGAACAAAGTAAAAAGTAGTAATATAAGAAGAGGAAATAGCATAGTATTTCCTGTTTCATGAGGATAGACAAAAGTGCTTTTAGCCCCAAAGGGAGTACTAAAGGATCCTATCTTATTTCTTGTATTACCAGGAATTTTGGGTATATTTTGTGAAAAAAAAGAAACTCCACTCTTCATTGTTGATAAAACAAAATCCCTATTGACTCCTTTGGATATGCCTTTTCCCCATAAGGATATTGAATACAACGAACCCTCTTTAGTACTGCTGTAGTTTTGAAAATGAACACGCAAATATCCATCAAAAGTAAGTAAATATATCCGAAACATATAAAATGCAGTTAATCCTGCAGTAAAAGAGGCTATTATTCCAAAAAAGGGTGAATATAGCCAACTATTACTAAGGATTTCATCTTTGGACCAGAAGCAAGCAAGAGGTGGAATACCACAAAGAGAAAGTGTACCACATAAAAAAGTAGTTCTTGTAATTGGAACATATTTTCTTAAACCACCCATAAGAACCATATTCTGACTTTTATCTGGTGAATATCCAACAAGAGGTTCCATTGAATGAATAACGGATCCGGATCCTAAGAACAATAAAGCTTTCGAATAAGCATGAGTGATCAAATGGAATAAAGCAGCTTGATAAGAGCCTATACCTAGGGCTAACATCATATAACCCAATTGAGACATTGTAGAATAGGCTAAGCTTCTTTTAATATCTCTCTGAGCAAGAGCTAAAGTGGCTCCTAAGAAGAGTGTTATTGTACCTACTAAAGAAATAAAACTCATTATCAAGGGTAGGGATATGAAAAGAGGAAGAAGTCGAGCTAGAAGAAAAATCCCCGCAGCAACCATAGTTGCTGCGTGTATAAGAGCCGAAATGGGAGTGGGTCCTTCCATAGCATCGGGTAACCATACGTGAAGAGGAAATTGTGCAGATTTTGCAACTGCACCAAGGAATAATAAAAAAGCACACAAAGTAGTAAGTAAGGAATTAATCCCATTATTAGGAATCCAGTTATTAGCTATTTTGAACAAATCCCGAAACTCTAAACTACCCGTTATCCAAAAAAAACCTAAAATTCCTAATAACAGACCAAAATCCCCTACACGATTAGTTACAAAAGCTTTTTGGCAAGCACTCGCTGCAATTGGCCGTGTAAACCAAAAGCCTATCAATAAATAGGAACACATTCCGACAAGTTCCCAAAAAAAATAAATTTGTATCAAATTGGAACTAGTAACCAATCCCAACATGGCAGTATTAAAAAAACTTATATAAACAAAAAATCTCAAATATCCTTCATCGTGAGACATATAATCGTCACTATAAATAAGAACCAAGATTCCTACAGTAGTAATTAGTATTAACATAATAGACGTAAGGGGGTCGATCAAGTATCCAAATTCTAAGGAAAAATCATTATTGATGGTCCAAGACCATAGATATTGATAGATAGAACTTCCATTTATTTGTTGAATAGACAGGTGAACTGAGAATACCAGAGCTATACTTAAGAGTAAAATACTAGGAAAAGCCCATATGCGACGAAGATTTTTTGTTGCTGTCGGAATAAGAAAAAGTCCAAATCCCATTGACATAATAACTGGAAGTGGGAGAAGAGGGATTACCCAGGCATATTGATATGTATGTTCCATAAGAAAAGAAATAGCAATTTTTAGTTGAAATTTATAGTTCAATTTTTCTATAAAATAGAATTGTTTCCGATTCACCAAACCTACTCTTATCTCTCTCTAAAGAAATTAAAAAAACAAAATAAGAATAAGAAAAAATACAGGAATTCTGGATTTTGCAAAATTTCTCTCATTAAAATATTCAAAAATTCAGAATGGGTTTAGTTGCTTAAATTCAAAAAGTGAATCAAAGGATCTCGTTATCTAGTTATTAGTTAAAATAATATTTATTAAAATACAAAAAAAGATTGAATCATTTTACTTTCTATTCATTTTTGTATTTCTTTCTCTTAAAATAAAGGAGCTCTCTTGTTTCGTAATTGATTGATTGAATTCCAAAGAAAACCCATATTTATAGTATAGGAAATTCTCGAATATTGCTTACTTCATATAAAACAGAAATCCTAATGACTAGAACTCTCTAAGTTTTAGAATGTCTTGTTTAAGAGACTAAGTATTTTTTTTATTGGAATTCAATTATGAAAAACCGTTCTGAACTTAATTAACTAATTGAATTTTACCTTCTTTTTATCTCCCCATCTTATATGAGGGCTTATCCCCCATACCATATATTTATATATGGAGTATATTTGATATATAAATTGATTTAAATAGAAAGCCTTAAAAAACTCTTGTCTTATCCACATTAGACAAAATGAACTAAAAAAGAATTTCGAATTTCAATATCTTTTAGTATCTAAGTATAAATACTAAGAAAAAACAGAAAGAAGGATTGATTTGCGGCAATAGATGTCTTTCACATACAACTAGAAAAAAGTAATCCCCTTTTTATTTTAAATGGCAGTTCCAAAAAAACGTACTTCGATGTCAAAAAAGCGTATTCGTAAAAATCTTTGGAAGAAAAAAACTTATTTTTCCATAGTACAATCTTATTCTTTAGCAAAATCAAGATCATTTTCTAGCGGCAACGAGCATCCAAAACCAAAAGGTTTTTCTGGGCAACAAACAAACAAATAATAAGGTTTTGGAATAATCTGAATTGAACTATCCCAACCCAAAGAAATTCCAATTATTTAATATGAATGAATAATTCGGATTAATTAATGAATGTACTTTTATGTGTCGAATTCCTCGGTACAATATTCTTAGAACGAATCCCTCCGTTATCCGTTATATAGAACAAAAGTTTTTGGTATATTGTGTCCTCAGTATTCTTTTCCCAGCAAAGAACTTTTTTTTGATAATAGAATCCTCATATTTTTTTATGAGGATTCTATTATCAAAAGTAGACTGTTCTTGTAATAGGACTTACAACCTCTACCTATCTTATCCAATCTTATCCAAAATTCCCATATAAATGAGTTTAGGACTGGTAAATCATATTAATAAGAGCGTAAAGGCTTTCATTCTATAAATTTTTCTAAAATACAAAATTCTTTGTAGTTAGTGATGAAATTCTAATGTTCCTAAATTCTAGGGCCTCCCCCAGTCTCGACGATTCGCCAGAAAATAACTATTATTCTTTTAAGTTAACTATTATTTTAAGTTAGCCGCCATGGTGAAATTGGTAGACACGCTGCTCTTAGGAAGCAGTGCTCAAGCATCTCGGTTCGAGTCCGAGTGGCGGCATTCTCGAAAAAGAATACAATAGATTAGAAAATGGATTCAATTCGAAATTTCCAATTTTGTAATGGGACCTTATCCTTATGCTATTTGCAACTTTAGAACATATACTAACTCATATCTCTTTCTCAACCATTTCAATTGTGATTACGATTCATTTGATAACCTTATTAGTTCGTGAACTTAGGGGATTACGTGATTCGTCAGAAAAAGGAATGATAACTACTTTTTTCTCTATAACAGGATTCTTAGTTTCTCGTTGGGTTTCTTCGGGACATTTTCCATTAAGTAATTTATATGAGTCATTGATCTTCCTTTCATGGGCTCTGTATATTCTTCATACTATTCCTAAGATACAGAACTCAAAAAATGATTTAAGCACAATAACTACGCCAAGTACTATTTTAACGCAAGGCTTTGCCACGTCGGGTCTTTTAACTGAAATGCATCAATCCACAATACTAGTACCTGCTCTACAATCTCAGTGGTTAATGATGCATGTCAGTATGATGTTACTAAGCTATGCAACTCTTTTGTGCGGATCCTTATTATCCGCCGCTCTTCTAATCATTAGATTTCGAAAGAATTTCGATTTCTTTTCTAAAAAGAAAAAAAATGTTTTAAGTAAAACATTTTTCTTTAGTGAGATTGAATATTTATATGCAAAAAGAAGTGCTTTAAAAAACACCTCTTTTCCCGCATTTCCAAATTATTACAAATATCAATTAACTGAGCGTTTGGATTCTTGGAGTTATCGTGTCATTAGTCTAGGGTTTACTCTTTTAACCATAGGTATTCTTTGTGGAGCAGTATGGGCTAATGAGGCATGGGGATCCTATTGGAATTGGGATCCTAAGGAAACTTGGGCATTTATTACCTGGACCATATTTGCAATATATTTACATAGTAGAACAAATCCAAATTGGAAGGGTACGAATTCCGCACTTGTAGCTTCGATAGGATTTCTTATAATTTGGATCTGCTATTTTGGTATCAATCTGTTAGGAATAGGTTTACATAGTTATGGTTCATTTACATTACCATCTAAATGATTACATAACATAAAACCTTCATTTTATGAAGGTTTTTCCTTTTTTGTTTGATTTGAGAACCCCTTGAACGTCTTTTCAAAGGGTTCTCAAAAATTCGAGATAGATCTAATTAGACTTTTTTACTTTTTTATGAATTTTATGTTTTTTCCACTATGGAATTTTTTTTCCACGATGGAATATAGAGCGGACTAGTTAAAAAAAGAAAATCCTATTTAGGATAATAATTGTATAATAGAGCCTCTACCCTGTCAACAGATAGCGAGAGAACAAAATCTGGATAAATACCAATTCCTATTACTGGTAAAAAGATACAGATTAAAAGAAAGAGTTCCCGTGGTCCAGAATCCACAAAATTTTCGTTTGGAACATGAAATAGCTTGTATCCATAGAACATCTGGCGTAACATAGATAATAAATAAATAGGAGTTAATATCATTCCAATTGCCATTACAAAAGTAATTAGCATTTTTGGCATTAACATAAATTTAGGACTAGTAATTAGTCCAAAAAATACTACTAATTCTGCAACAAAACCGCTCATTCCTGGCAAGGCAAGAGAAGCCATTGAAAAGCTACTAAACATGGTAAAAATTTTTGGCATTGGAATAGATATTCCCCCCAGTTCTTCGAGATAAACAAGACGCACTCTATCACAAGCCGTTCCCGCCAAGAAAAAAAGTGTAGCACCGATAAATCCATGGGATAATATTTGTAAAATAGCTCCATTTAGTCCAATGTTGGTTATGGAACCAATTCCTATAATTATGAAACCCATGTGAGATACGGAGGAGTAGGCTATTCTTTTCTTGAAATTTCGTTGACCAAGAGAAGTTGAAGCTGCATAGATTATTTGCACCGCTCCTATTATTACCAACCAGGGGGAAAATAGATAATGAGCATGAGGTAACAATTCCATATTGATCCGAATCAATCCGTATGCTCCCATCTTTAATAGAATTCCGGCTAAAAGCATACATGTACTGTAATGCGCTTCCCCATGGGTATCTGGTAACCACGTATGTAGAGGTATAATCGGCAATTTGACAGCATAAGCAATAAGGAAGCCAAAATACAGTAGTATTTCCAATGTTGCAGGGTATGATTGATTAATCAATCTTTCCAAATCTAATCCGGGTTCATTGGAACCATATAACCCCATACCCAGAACTCCAATTAAGAAAAAAATGGAACCGCCTGCAGTATACAAAATAAACTTGGTAGCTGAATACAGACGCCTCTTTCCCCCCCACATGGATAAAAGTAAGTAAACAGGGATTAATTCTAACTCCCACATGATAAAAAAAAGTAAAAGGTCTCGTGAAGAAAATAATCCTATTTGACCGCTATACATTGCTAGCATCAGGAAATAGAATAATCGCGAATTCCGGGTAACCGGCCAAGCCGCTAAAGTAGCTAAAGTAGTGATAAATCCTGTCAATAAAATAGATCCTAATGAAAGTCCATCGATTCCCAATCTCCAGTGGAAATCCAAAACATCTATCCATTTAGAATCCTCCTTTAATTGGATTAAGGGATCCTCCAATTGGAAATGATAACAGAATGCATAAGTCATTAGAAGGAATTCTAATAAACAAATGGATATAGTATACCACCTAACGATTTTATTTCCTTTATGAGGTAAAAAGAAAATTAATGAACCTGCAAATATCGGCAAAACAACAAGTATTGTTAACCAAGGAAAATAACTCATGATAAAGTAATAAAGACAAGATACGTTTTGACCAGAAAAGCCCATGCTCGATTATTTCGAGCACAGGCTTCTTCGGTAAAGAGGAATCAGACGATTCAAGTGGAGTTTTTTGTAACGTATCAATAAGATAGAGCCATGCTGCGGGTTGTTTCAGGCCCTAAATAAACGCGGACACTTAAAAAATCTGTTGGGCAGGCAGATTCGCATCTCTTACAACCCACACAATCTTCGGTTCTCGGCGCAGAAGCAATTTGCTTGGCTTTACATCCATCCCAAGGTATCATTTCTAATACATCTGTTGGACAAGCTCGTACACATTGAGTGCATCCTATACATGTATCATAAATTTTTACAGAATGTGACATTGGATCTCTAAATTTTCCTTTTCAACATAAAAATTTTCGATCTGGTAAAAATGAAATTAGTACTATATAAATATAAATTAGATATATTGTAGACACCAGACGAAGCAATGGTTTATCCAAACTTTAACAAATAATGCAATATATTTCTTAATCTGTTTGTGAGAAAGCGTGAAAAGAGCCAAGAGACTTGAATTTAAGACTTCAACAGTCATAATTATACGAATTCTACATACTAATTCGAATTAGCCAATAAATTGGGTATCATCTTTTCAATATAAATTATTGCAATATTCAAATTGCAATATCAATGAATTGCAAAAATGCAATATTCAATAAGTAAAAAAGAATACTCTGAAATAACCTACTCAAAAAATGGATATTATTAAATACTAATAAGAAAATAAGATTAGATTTCTATTCATCTTAATGTTCCATATTATTATATACGCGCCTTTGTTTAGAGGATTCTATGTCTAATTATTCAAAAAATTAGATTGATTGATACGAGTTGATTTCCTGTTACGATGGATGGAAGAAAGAATGGATAGTCCAATAGCTGCTTCAGCAGCCGCAAGGGCTATAACAAAAATTGCGAAAATATCTCCTTTTAATTGGCGACTATCAAATAGATCAGAAAATGTTACGAGATTTAGATTAATTGAATTCAGTATAAGTTCAAGACATATTAGAGCTCTAACCATGTTTCGGCTTGTGATCAATCCATAGATACCAATCGAAAATAAATAGACACTCAAAAAAAGTACATGCTCAAACATCATTAACTAACTCCTTATCAATCTCGATTCATTTCAATATGAGGACAAGAATTGAACCGATTCAATTAATTAGAATAGAACAATTACGCAACAAAAGAGAAAAGAAGGTATTTGTTGTGTTGGCAGTAGATGGGTTTTACTAAATCAAAATTGTGATTCTTTAGTTATTTATTTTATATTTGAAATTCTAAGAATTTGAACTCATTCTAAGTATTTCTTATTGTCGAGCCATAGTAATTGCACCTATTAAAGAAACTAGAAGAATTAGGGAAATGAGTTCAAACGGAAGATAAAAATCGGTTGCTAAATGAATCCCAATTTGTTGAACGTTATTTATGAGACCCTGTTCTACTATTTGGTTTGATCTTGTAGTCCAAAGAATTCCATACCACGACGTATCTGGGATAGTAGTCATTAGTGAAAAAGGAATAGTTATACAAACGAGTAAAGTAAACCCATCTCCAATAGTCCAATAATTCTTATCTTTAGACCACTCTGAGCCGTTTACAAACATTACAGCAAATATGATCAAGACATTTATGGCTCCCACATAAATAAGAAGTTGTGCAACAGCTACAAAGTAGGAATTCAATAAAAAATAGAATAAGGATATACAAACAAGAACTAATCCCAGCGAAAAAGCAGAATAAATTGGGTTGGTAAGTAATACTACTCCTAGACCCCCTAGTAGAAGAACAAATCCCCCAAATAGCACAAGAATTTCATGTATTGGTCCAGGTAAATCCATTATGGATAAGAAGAAATTTATAGTATAAAATTTTTCATGAACTGACTAAAACTAAAAGATTCAAGGAAGGAAAAAGGTATTAGGATATTTTTTTGTATATGTAATGTATATAAGTTGTTAAATAGTAGTTATTCTTTTTTCGTTATAGTTAGTAAAAATGGATTTTTCTAACAAAAAATATCCTAATACCTAGTAATCAGTAATCGTTCTTGAATTCCAAGATTTTTCTTCCTCTATTTTACTTTGAGGCGAATTCCTAATTGTTTGAATTGTGTAATCTCCCATTATGGAGATTGGTAACCGACTCAAAGCAATTTGATTGTAATTCAATTCATGACGATCATAAGTAGAAAGTTCATATTCTTCAGTCATTGATAAACAATTTGTCGGACAGTATTCAACGCAGTTACCACAAAATATACAAACTCCGAAATCAATACTATAATTAAGCAATTGTTTCCTTTTAATATCTTTTTCAAATCTCCAATCCACAAGGGGTAGATCTATCGGGCATACGCGAACACATACTTCACAAGCAATGCATTTATCAAATTCAAAGTGTATTCGCCCCCGGAAACGCTCCGATGTAATTGATTTTTCATAAGGGTAGTGAATCGTTATAGGTAAACGATTTGTGTGGGATAAGGTAATTATGAAACTTTGACCAATGTATCTTGCGGCGCGTATTGTTTGTTGACCATAACTAATGAACCCAGTTAGCATAGGGAACATATTCTAAATATATATGAAAAAGGTATGTTTCTTTCTCTTGTTTGAGAGAACTTTTGTGTTGAAAATATTCTTACTGTTATTGTATTATCTTATTTATAGTGAAACTAGTTGGGAAGAAGTTGTTAATAAGAGATTGCCCAGAGAAATAGGTAAAAGAAATTTCCATCCAAGATTTAATAACTGATCCATTCTCATCCTGGGTAAAGTCCATCTTATTGTGATAGAAATGAAGAGAAATAAATAAGCTTTAGTTAATGTAATAAAGATACCTATTACCATTTCCAAAATTCCAATTATTTTATTCATTTGGAAAAATCCAAAAAAGGATATATAGGGAATAGAGAAATTCCACCCGCCTAAGTATAGAACAGTTACAAATAAAGAGGAAACTAATAAATTTAGGTAAGAAACAAGATAAAATAAACCATATTTAATACCAGAATATTCGGTTTGATAACCTGCTACTAATTCTTCCTCTGCTTCTGGTAAATCAAAGGGTAATCTTTCACATTCTGCCAAAGAAGAAATTAGAAAAACTAGAAAACCTATAGGCTGACGCCAAAGATTCCATCCAAAAAAACCATATTTGGACTGTGCTTCAACTATATCAACTGTACTTGAACTGTTAGATAATCATAGTCGATGATAACATCACAGTTCCCACCGCTATTCCAAAACCGTACATGAAACCTTAGCTTCATACGGCTCCTCTATGATCAGAAAAAAGGAAAGGATTGTTTCATTTCGGTATTATCCCCTGGGCGTAGATAGAATAGGTAAGATAAAATTGATTGGAAAGTCCCAAATTAGACCAAAGCAATTCCGTCTGCTAGAATAACAAAAAAGCGCTTCCGAATTGATCTCATCCTTTATATAATAAAATAAAAATTTTTCTTTGTTCGGTAATAACTTAATATTGGAATAAAACACTCGTTATAGCAATTAATAAATGGAAAGAATTGGACATTAGTTTATGAGGAATTCTGTATGAATAGGGATAAAGGAAAGAATAAATAAAGAGCCTTTTTTGTATTGCATTCCATATCTTTTGTCCTATTCTTCTTTCCCGGGGAAGGGTATACTTAAAAAGAAAAAAGAATAAAGGGTTAATTCGTTCTTGATAGCCATTTCTTTAACAAGTGAATGGGAGCATACTCTAGACCGGAATCCGAAGAAAGTACTACTTGATCATTTCCACCAATTTCAAGTCCTTATTACGATTCCTTTTATGAGGAAAAATGTCTAATGATTTAGATTCTCTCATTACTAATCCTGTATGTACTTTAGTGTTTCTAATCCCTCACTAACTTTTGATGGATTGCCTTATGGTTATAAGTTATAGTAATAACTCAAAATATTCTAGTAATGGAATTCCATATTGCGAATCCTTTATTCTTGCCCGCTTCAAGATATGATGACTAATCAAACAATCTCAACCTTGGGGTAAAGAGTTTACACTGCTTATGTTTACTTGAACTTTTTTCTTGTACGTAGGAAATGAGATTTTGTATTTTTACTACAAATTAATAAGCTGTTTTGTTTCACTCATATAGCTATCTAGTTTAACTTACCAACTCGAATACAGAATAAGCAAAGGAAGATAAGCATTCAATGTATTTTAGAGGAAAAAGATCCTATTTTAACGAATCACACGTAGAGATATTGCTAGCACACAAAAAGTTAATGGTATTTCATAACTAATAGATTGAGCAGCCGCTCGTAGACCGCCTGAAAAAGAATATTTATTATTTGAGCTATATCCCGCCATGAGAAGACCAATAGGAGCAATACTTGAAATGGCAATCCATAAAAAAACACCAATACTAAGATCAGCTAAAACAAAACGATATCCCAAAGGGATAACTAAAAAACTTAATAAAATGGATATGACTGCTATAGAGGGACCAATGCTAAATAAAGGAATATCTCCTCGGGATGGGAGGATATCCTCTTTTAAAAGTAGCTTAGTTCCATCTGCTATAGCTTGAAGGAGTCCCAGGGGGCCAGCATATTCAGGACCAATACGTTGTTGTATCGATGCAGATATTTCTCTTTCTAACCACACAATTACGAGTACTTCTATTGTTATTCCCAGTAGGAGGGTCAAAATGGGTAGAATCCATATCAGTCCGTAGACTTCTTTTAATAATTCCGATTTCGAAAAAGAATTGATAGTTTCTACCTCTACCCTATCTATTATCATTTCAACGATCAACTTCCCCCATAATGATATCTATACTACCTAATATCGTCATGATATCAGCCAATTTCATTTTTTTAACTAGCTGAGGAAGAATTTGCAAATTAATAAAACCAGGTGGACGAATTTTCCATCTCCAGGGGAAAAGACTATCATCTCCTACCAGATAAATTCCTAATTCACCTTTTGGAGCTTCTACTCTTACATAAAGCTCTTGCTTTGATAATTCAAAATTGGGCGAAGGTTTTTTACCAAGAAATCGATATTCAAAATCATTCCATTCGGAATTCTTTGCTTTCTTAAAGCGTCGGGCTTCTAAATTCTCATAAGGTCCTCCAGGAATTTTCTCTACAGCCTGTTGAATAATTTTTATGGATTCCCTCATTTCACCGATTCGTACTAAATAGCGAGCTAACGAATCTCCTTCTTTTTGCCATTGTACTTTCCAATCGAATTGATTGTAAGACTCATAAGGATCAATTTTACGAAGATCCCATTGTATTCCAGAAGCTCGTAACATTGGGCCCGATAAGCCCCAATTTACAGCTTCTTCTCCGCTAATAAAACCGACTCCTTCAACTCGTTCTAAAAAAATGGGATTCTGTGTAATAAGTTGTTGATATTCAACAACTCCTCGTAAAAAATAATCACAGAAATCTAAACATTTATCCATCCATCCATAAGGTAGATCGGCAGCTACTCCTCCGATGCGAAAGTAATTATGCATCATTCGCATACCTGTAGCAGCTTCAAATAGATCATATATCAATTCTCTTTCTCTAAAAATGTAGAAAAAAGGAGTCTGTGCCCCGAGATCCGCCATAAAAGGTCCAAGCCATAACAAGTGAGAAGCTATACGGCTCAATTCTAACATAATTACCCTAATATAGCTGGCTCTTTGGGGTATTTGAATATTCTCCAAGAATTCTGGTGCATTTACCGTTATTGCTTCTGTAAACATAGTAGC